GCAAGAGGTCAACGATTACGTGAATTGCTAAAACAACCCCAAGCCGCTCCCCTTACGGTAGAAGAACAGATAATAACTATTTATACTGGAACGAATGGTTATCTTGATTCATTAGAAATCGGGCAGGTAAGGAAATTTATTGTTGAATTACGTGCTTACTTAAAAACGAACAAATCGCAGTTCCAAGAAATTATCTCTTCTACTAAAACATTTACTGAGGAAGCGGAAGCCCTTTTAAAAGAAGCTATTCAAGAACAGATGGAACGCTTTCTACTTCAGGAACAAGGATAAAAAATAATTAATACTAGATCGCGGGGATCCATATGTAAACATAGTATCTATTTAGATACGGTCGAATGACCCCTTCTCATAATGAGAGCATGTATAATCAAAAATGATATATAGATATCTGCAAAAAACAAAAAGATCTTTCTTCCTATAAATATCCAAAAAAACATATGGAAATAAATTGCGTCCAATAGGATTTGAACCTATACCAAAGGTTTAGAAGACCTCTGTCCTATCCATTAGACAATGGACGCTTTTCATTTCATTCCTATTTTTTTTTTTACTTTCGTATTTCTTGTTCTTAAAAAAGAATCATTAAAAAGAATCATTTTTTATGTGAGATGATAAAAATTATTGAATTGAATATGCAATTCAATAATGATACATTAATTTAATTATTTTAAATTGAAAATATTTTATTATAGATTATAAACGAGAGAAAAAAGAGAGCGGGTAGCGGGAATCGAACCCGCATCGTTAGCTTGGAAGGCTAGGGGTTATAGTCGACGCTGGTTTATCATTTTTAACGTCTCTAATTCAAAACCGAACATGAAACTTTAGTTTCATTCGGCTCCTTTATGGAAAATGGAGAAATTCCCAAATTAAAATTTAAGGCGGGAACGAAAAAAAAGTTTTTCACCCATAACATCTATGTTAGCTTTTTGTATGAATTCATTCAATTCAAAACAACTTGCTTTCTAGAGGATCCTTCTAGAAGAGCAGATTCAAACAATCTTTCTAGTTACTTCGTTCTCTATTTCTATTTGAAAGAATCCTAAGGAAAAGTTTTTTGTTTCCGCCGAGCTAAAAGAAATATTTTGATTCAAGTCTCTAGTAAACTAAAGTCATAATTTAAGAGCCATTTTGCCTTGTTGTCTTTATAAAAAAGACATAGAAGCTGAAGATTTAGTTACGATTAGAAACACGTTTTTATATCTTTATCCATGGATTTCCTACTTATACTCCAACTATTTGTCCAATTTTTAAAATTCATGTTTCGTCATTTCATAATCCAAAATGTCTATTTTTAATTGACCTTTAGATACAAATCACGAGAATGTATAATTGCCTTCCCATTTTTCATTGAAGGTAAGGGATTAATTCCTTATTTAGAAATAAAGTTGATGGTTGGAATAGTAATCAAACCTTGGCACCCTTTAACTATAAAGGGGGTAATAGAACGAATCACACTTTTACCACTAAACTATACCCGCTACAGTTCGATTATTGTATTGAAATACAACTTTTGTCGAACACCTAAACGGGATATAATGTAATCAAGATAGGGTCATAAAAGAATCATGAAATTTAGAGTATTGGCCTTTTTGTAGTTTGTAGGAGTATTAAGTGAGATTCCTAAAAGTCTAGTTAAATATTAACTAATAAAATGTTTCACTTTAAAGAAAAAATAGAACTTTTTTTTCCCGAAGGAGTTGCGAGATCCGGTTCAAGAAAATGGCTAACGTTATAATCAGATATACGGCGAAATTCTTTTCTTTATTAAACAAAGGGCCTGGCTAAGTATTGACCAGGCCAGGCCGCGGGAAAAAAAGAGTCCTTTTTTTGGTTGAAAAAGTCTTTCTTTATATATTTAATAGTGTTATTTTCAATTATTATTATTCATTCTATACTTGATTTTTTTTTATTATAGATTAAGGTTTTTTATATCAATATATCTTTATATTAATATTAAAATCGTTTTTTTATCCAACTTGTACTTGCTGTTGTATTACACAAAAATAACTTGTCTATTTTGTATACATATATTATTGTTATATATTAATCTATTAATAATATTTAATTAAATAGAAGATACAAAAGATCGAATATAATAATTCTATTATTATATAATTGTATTATATATACAAAAAAATCTTCGAATCTTCTAAATATTATATTAATTTTAATTTAAATTAGATTAATATAATATATTATTTGTATTTGAATATTTAGTATTTTCAAGGAGGAGAGATGGCTGAGTGGACGAAAGCGTCGGATTGCTAATCCGTTGTACGAGTTATTCGTACCGAGGGTTCGAATCCCTCTCTTTCCGTGTTCCATTTAATAGAATAATATTATTATTAATAGATTAATAGAATTATAGAATACGAGTTTCTTTGTCATTAGAATTCTAAAAATTTTGCATCTATTTTTATTTTATGACATCTTAACGAAAAAATAGATGCAAAATAAAGCAAAAACCCCCTTTTTTTTAATCTTCGCGCCCGGGATTACGCCCTGGATCATTAGATAGGAATCCGAAAATAAAGAGAGAAACAAAGAATATCACTACTGTGTAAACAAAGAGTTTGAGAGTAAGCATTAAGAATCTCCAAGATCTTTTTTTTTTTTTAAGAGAATAGAGTCTCTGTTTTTAGACCGCATATCCTAAAATTTGGTTTAACACCGACAATCGCTTTTGAAAAGTTCAAAATCGAATTTCTTTTTATAATTGTAAGAAAAATAAATACAAAATTCATTTATTATTATCTTAATCTATTATTTTTTTAATTATCAATAATTTTTTTATCCCCATCTGTTGATATTGGGGATGATTTCAATAAGGTTTGTCCATTTCTCGAAAACAAAAATAATTAGAATAAAAAAAAAAACGATGCGGGTTGTATCTATCCAAGAATTTTAAAATGTGAATTAAAAAAAGGGTTTATACTGTAAAGACTTGTTTGATCTTATCAATTATTTAGTAGTGAATCCTCTTTCTCGAAAAAAGCATTCATTTTTATAGAATAAGATAAGATGAAACGTCTCATCGAAAACTTACAGCAGCTTGCCAAACAAAGGCTAAGAGAAAAAAAAAGAGAGGTATGACTGGCATAAAATCGACGATTGGGCTCAAAAAAGCATAGGCTTCCGGTAATTTGACAAAGAAACAACTGCTCGAATAAAGAGTACAATTAAGATAAATCAAACTAAAGATATTAAGCATAACAGAGATTTTTTTTTTTTTTATTGCATTTTGATTGAGTTATTGATAGAAAAAAATCCTTCGTTTTTTTTTTTTGAACTTACTCACTCAATCAAAAAACCTTCTATTCACAATGGGGAATAGAATAAATTCTACTTTCATATAATATCTTAATGGAATTATAGGTAATGATCAATAAATTCATTTTTTTATATGTATACACACGTGGGGTTTAAAATACACAATAACAGAATCTCATTAGATAGTTGGGCTGGAATTGACGAATAATCAACAACAATATTAGTGTTTATTAGTCGTGAGTAGAAATCTAAATGGGGCGTGGCCAAGTGGTAAGGCATCGGGTTTTGGTCCCGCTATTCGGAGGTTCGAATCCTTCCGTCCCAGAAAGAGAGTTTTAATCTTTTGACGAATGATTAGAATAAAAAAAAAATGATATATTTTTTCACATATTTTACAAATTCACAACGAGAGGTTTCAAATGATACACAAATAAAAGCTCATTTTTGGGGTCGTTAGGCAAATACGGGGGTTATAAGAAAAAAGTTGCACCATTACCCTTTAAAACTCTCATCATCATAACTATCATATATTCATCCCCTATATATTGATATAGAATATAGAAATAGTCATCTATAATTATAGAAGTGAGTGAGTTCTTTATTTGTTCATCCCTAGAAAAGAACTTTCAGTTTTACTATAATTTTTTATATTAATTTATATTAATATATTTAATTAATAATAATTATTTTCATTTTAATAATTACTAAAAATATCAATTTTAATATTTATATTAAAGATTGAGTTATAAAAGAAAGATAGATTTCTCTCTTAGGTTATCTCTTTTGAATGTTATCTTATTATAAATATTCTAACAAATTCATTTTATAATAGTTTAAATTATAAATTCTTTGTAATTTGTATGAAAAAAATCTTCATTAATCATTAAGAAATGCAAAAATTAGACAAAGAGAACATTATTAAAAACGCTTAAGATATATTACATATCTAATGTATGTAACAACTGTCTTAACTTAACCAATGACTATTCATGATTCGATGATTGAATCAACCACAGACCGGTTCCAAATTCGAGGAATGTTATGGTAAAACTTCGTTTGAAACGATGTGGTAGAAAGCAACGTGCGACTTGAAGGACATGATCTGTTGTGGATTCTTATATCCACCATTCTATAATAAAGAATGCTCTTGACTCGACATCTTTTGTTCTATTCCACTCGAACACGGTTTGTTGTGGTGTAATAGAAATAGTATATTATGATGGAGCTCGAGTAGAAAGTATTGAGCTATTTCTCAAGGGAAAAGGGTCTAGGGTTAGTGTCAATCAAAAGAAAAAGTTGGAACAACTTCGTAAGTTATCTTTGACCGAGCAATAGAAAGGATCAAAATAAAGACAATTTGTAATCCCTAAGTAAAAAACCTTTTCGATTAAATGAGATTGATTTATAGGTATTAGGCGGAAATTCGCCGTTCCGAATGATTATATTCTTTGAGATAAATAAATAACAAAAAGGTATGTTGCTACCGTTTTTGCAAGAATTCAAAATCAACGAAGTAATGTCTAAACCCAATGATTCAAAAAACAGGAATAAGGGCTTCCGGAACAAGGAAATACTCTTTTTATTTTAAATTGTCGCAATAATTGGATTTGTAATTGAATTCAAATCGATTCTAAATGAGACAACCGAAAGGTATTTGAGACTGCTCAAAAAATTCTAAATGCTAAAGGATTGTTTCTTTTGAGATATTTGAAAGTTATTAAACTTGAGTTATGAGTATACAAATGGTTTTTTGAGGAAAGTAGAGAAAAGTAAAGGGCTTAATTCTTAGTTTAATTCATTTTCATTTGATTGGTCATTCTTTATTTATCCATAACTTTGAATCATTTTTCTCGAGCCGTACGAGGAGAAAACTTCCTATACGTTTCCAAGGGGGGTTTAATCTATCCTAATGAGCTGTCTATCGAATTATTGCAATTGATGTTCGGGCCCGAAGAGAGGGGCGGGATCTGCATAAAGTGGGTTTTTATGATCCGATAAAAAATCAAACTTATTTAAATGTTCCTGCTATTCTAGATTTTATTCAAAAAGGTGCTCAACCTACAGAAACTGTTTATGATATTTTAAAGAGGGCCGAGGTTTTTTAAAGAATTTGAGTTTAATCAAACGAAGTTCAATTAATAAAAAGTTTACTTTTTTATTAATTGAAATAGGAAAATATGGTAATTTGGTAGAACTTTAATTTAGATTTATTTCTCGTTTTTCTACGATAATAATGTCAATTTGATTTTTGATTTTTTTGTAGTGCCAATCCAACACAATTCCTCTTTCATTTTTTTTCGCTTTTTTTTTTTTCTATTTAGATTTCATCATCTTTTTATTATATCGTTTTCTACGATAATAATGTCAATTTGATTTTTGATTTTATTTGAATTTGAGTAAATTATTCAATTTTAATTATGATTACGATCAAAAATCAAATGAAAATTCTTTCTATAATGTCATTTTTTTCATATTGACAAGAATGTATTGAATAAATATAATTCAATTGTGAAATCAAAAAATGACATGGTTTTTTATGTCTTTTAATTCAACGTTTTTATTCCAATCTCATTTTTTGATCTCGATTGTATCTACATAACATAACTATTATGGGGTTGCTAACTCAACGGTAGAGTACTCGGCTTTTAAGTGCGGCTAAGATCTTTTACATATTTGGATGAAGCAAGGGATTCGTCTACACCATCGGTAGAGTTTATCCGGCCGCGACTGATCCTGAAAGGAAATGAATGGAAAAAAGAGCATGTCGTATCAATAGAGAATTTTTAGAATATTTCATTCTTATCAAATCGGTACAAAACTGTATTTGAATTCTTGGAATAAAATGCAATGAATTCGAAATTGGGTCGATTGAATAAATGGATCGAACCCTATCCTTATGGGTTCCAATTTTGTGGAAAGAATGAGTAACGAGCTTATCTTCATAATTTGAATGATTACCCGATCTAATTAGATCGTTAAAAAAACTTAGTGCCTGATGCGGGAAAGGATTCTCCCACGTGGGGGTTTTTATTTAGTGAATCCTAAGTATTAGACTATCCATTCTCCATATGGAAATGGACATGAATATGTAAAAGAAACAGTATATTGATAAAGATACTTTTTCCAAAATCAAAAGAGCGATTTGGTTGAAAAAATAATGGATTTCTAACCATTGTAGTTTGGTGTTAAGAAATAACAAAAAACCTAATTAAATGGAAAAAACAGAGAGTCCGCCGATGAATTTACCGGGGTATCTATAAAAAAAATACTTTGTTTTGACTGTATCGCACTATGTATTATTGGATAACCCAAGAAACCTCTTATTTTTACTTTAAGGTTTAGGTCTAATTTAAAATGGAAGAATATAAAGGATATATAGAACTAGAAGGTTCTTGGCAACACAACTTTTTTTATCCACTTTTCTTTCAGGAATATATTTTTTCGTTTTCATATGGTCATGTTTTAAATAAATCTATTTTGTTGGAAATTTTAGGTGATAGGAAATATAGTTTATTACTTGTGAAACGTTTAATTACTCGAATGTATCAACCGAAATTTTCGGCTAATGATTCTAATAAAAATGATTTTTGGGGGCATAAACACAATTTGTATTCGCAAATGATATCAGAAGGATTTGCAGTCATTGTGGAAATTCCATTTTCTCGACTATTAGTAGTTTCTCGAAAGAGAAAAAAAATAGTCAAATCCCAAAATTTGGGATCAATTCATTCAATATTTCTTTTTTTAGAGGACAAATTCTTATATTTAAATTATGTGTTAGATATATTAATACCTTACCCTGCTCATCTAGAAATCTTGGTTCAAACACTTCGGTACTGGGTGAAAGATGCCTCATCTTTACATTTATTACGACTCTTTCTTTATGAGTATCATAATTGGAATACTCTTATTATTCCAAAAAAAGACATTTCTAGTTTTCGAAAAAGGAATCAAAGATTCTTCTTGTTCTTATATAATTTTCATGTATGTGAATATGAATCTATTTTCGTTTTTCTTTGCAAGCAATCCTTTCATTTACGCTCAACATCTTATAGAGTCCTTCTTGAACGCATTTATTTCTACGCAAAATTAGACTATTTAGGAAAACTTTTGACTAAAGATTTTGGTGTTATCTTGTGGCTTTTCAAAGCCCCTTACCTCCATTCTGTTAGGTATAAAGGAAAATACTTTCTGGCTTCAAAAGGG